ATGGGACGAAATCCATTTCATTTAGTAGAATTTAGCCCTTGACCTCTGACTGGGTCAATGGGTGCATTATTTCTTACTTCTGGCTTAGCTGGCTGATTTCATGGTTATGGTTATTTAACAATAGTAATAGGATTAGTTCTAATTGTTATAACAATAATTCAATGATGGCGAGATGTAATTCGAGAGGCTACATTTCAAGGTTATCATACAATTCAGGTATCTAAAGGTCTTCGGTGGGGTATAATTCTTTTTATCGTTTCAGAAGTTTGTTTTTTCTTTGCTTTCTTTTGGGCTTATTTTCATAGGAGTTTGGCTCCCAGTCCGGAGTTAGGCTCTTGTTGACCTCCTATGGGGATTGTTCCTTTGAATCCCTTCGAGGTTCCACTATTAAATACAGGAGTTTTGCTTGCTTCTGGGGTGACTGTAACGTGAGCTCATCACAGTTTGATGGAGGGGGATAATCCCGGAGGTCTTCAAGGTCTAGTGGCTACTGTGGCTCTTGGGGTTTATTTTACCTTTTTACAAGGCGGTGAGTATTATGAGGCTTCTTTTACAATTGCTGACGGGGTATATGGTTCTAGTTTCTTTGTAGCGACAGGGTTCCATGGATTACATGTCTTGATTGGGAGTACCTTTTTGCTTGTTTGTCTCGCTCGGGTATGGTTACAGCATTTCTCTACAGGACATCATTTTGGATTTGAGGCTGCTGCTTGGTATTGACATTTTGTAGATGTTGTGTGACTTTTTTTATATCTATCTATTTACTGGTGAGGGTGCTAGTTGTTTAAAGATAAAAGGTGTTATATAAAAATTATGATCTTAGGTGACTGAGGTAGATAAGTGTTAGATTTTTAATCTAAAAACAGCAAGTTTTGCTCCTAAGAGTTAGACTCGATACTTTAAGATAAAAGATCTGATTTGCATTTAGAAAATAAGTATTTATACTTTCGGGCCAGTTTAAGGAGTGGTATAAAAAGCGAGAAATTTGCATATGGTTTCGGCCCATATCTTGAGGGTGTAAGTCCTTCTTTATATTGTGAAATAAATGAAAGCCAAAGTAGAGGCACCTATCTGTTAATTAGGAGAATGTAATAAAATTTTACTCATTTAGTTGCAATATAATCAGAATAGTACCACGCCGGATGAACGGAAATCATTGATGTTGATTAATATGTGACAATAAAGTCTCTGGTGCTAGTATGTTGAGGAGATATATTAGAAGTTTTATTGCTATGGTTCTGTCCTGTGTTGTGATGGGGCTTGGATGGGTGTTAGCTAAACGGGCTATTTCAGATCGTGAGAAGAGGTCGCCTTTTGAGTGTGGGTTTGATCCTATTAAATCCGCTCGAATTCCGTTTTCTTTACGTTTTTTTCTACTTGCTATTATTTTTTTGATCTTTGATGTTGAAATTGTACTTCTTTTTCCGATCTTAGTTAGTATGACAAGAAGTTTTTCTTTATCATTAATAGTAAGCTTGTTTGTCTTTTTGATGATTTTAGTTATTGGCCTTTTTCATGAATGAAATGAGGGGTCATTAGATTGAGCTCAGTAAACTTTATCAATATAAAGAAAAAACTTGGAGTAAAACAGGGCTGCTAACTTTGTTTTGGGTAATTCGATTTTATCCTTTTTCTTATGTTTTCAGTTCTGCCTTTTAGTTACATATTTATAGTAGTGATGATTATAGGAACTTTTCTCTCTGTCTCCTCTTTTCATTGATTAAGTATTTGGGCCGGTCTTGAGATTAATTTGATTGGTTTCTTACCTATGCTGGTATATCAGAAAAGGGTCTCAGAAAGAGAATCAGCTGTAAAGTATTTTATTGTTCAGGCACTAGGTTCAAGTATACTTATTTTTGGAAGATTAATCTCTTTTAGTATATCTTTAACGTGAGATTTACATTCCTTGAGATTATCTCACTCTGTTGGATTGATAGTTGTTCTTAGCGGTCTTTGTATAAAATTAGGATTATTTCCATTTCATTATTGACTTCCTGGAGTAATAGCTGGTTTGCCTTGAGTTACTTGTTTGTTATTAGCAACATGACAGAAATTTGCTCCGCTGTTTTTATTCCTTTGTTTACTTGAATTAAATGAATCTTATACTTTAGCTTTAGTCCTGTGCCTAATTAGAGCAGGATCTAGGATTGTCGGAGGAATCGGAGGTATTAATCAAACCCAGATTCGAGCATTGTTAGCTTATTCTTCTATTGGACATTTAGGGTGAATAACTTTTGCTTTATTGCATAGGGAGTGATCTATAAAGTTTTATTTGTTTGTATATGTTCTTGTATCTTTATTTATATTTATTAGTTTATGGAGAGTAGATATGGGCACTATAAAGAATATTGGTAGACTTAAGAATTTTAGTTTTATTCAAATAGGCATTATATTGTTTCTGCTGTCATTAGGGGGCTTACCTCCGTTACTTGGTTTTATTTCTAAATGATTAGTGATTCTTGTGAGTAGAAGAAATGTTTTTATTTCCTTCTTGTTTTTATTAATCCTGGGGTCATTAATGAGCCTATTTTACTATCTAAGCTTGTTTTTTTCGGTTTTTCTAAGGAACATAAAAGAAGTAGGAATTAAGAATCTAAAGTTTGTTGGGGCATATAGTGTGCCATTAGCTTTAGCTATTACACTTAACTTGACAGGAGGGATCTTTATTGCTTTTAGTAATATTTTTTATATTATATAATATGCGTTGATTGTTTTCTACAAATCACAAGGATATTGGTACATTATATATTTTGTTTGGTATATGATCTGGGTTGGTCGGAACTGCTTTGAGACTTCTTATTCGAGCTGAGCTTGGGCAGCCTGGGGCGTTATTAGGTGACGACCAACTATATAATGTTATTGTAACAGCACATGCTTTTGTAATGATTTTTTTCTTGGTTATACCAATGATGATTGGGGGATTTGGTAATTGATTAGTTCCGTTAATGCTTGGAGCTCCCGATATGGCTTTTCCTCGACTAAATAACATGAGATTTTGGTTGCTTCCTCCGGCTCTTTTACTTTTGCTTTCTTCAGCTGCTGTAGAAAGTGGAGTAGGAACAGGATGAACTGTTTACCCTCCTTTGTCTGGGAATCTTGCGCATGCTGGTGGTTCAGTAGACCTTGCTATTTTTTCATTACATTTAGCCGGTGTTTCATCGATTTTAGGGGCTGTTAATTTTATTAGTACTATTATCAACATGCGTTGACGTGGTATACAATTTGAACGATTACCTCTATTTGTTTGGTCTGTAAAAATTACGGCAATTTTATTGTTGTTATCATTACCTGTGCTAGCTGGGGCTATTACAATGCTTTTGACAGATCGTAATTTCAACACAGCATTTTTTGACCCTGCAGGTGGGGGAGATCCTATTTTATATCAACATTTGTTCTGGTTTTTTGGACATCCGGAAGTTTATATTTTAATTCTTCCTGGGTTTGGTATAATTTCTCATATTGTAAGACACTATTCGGCTAAAAAAGAAACTTTTGGTACCTTAGGTATGATTTATGCTATGTTAGCCATTGGTGTTTTAGGGTTTATTGTATGAGCTCATCATATGTTTACAGTAGGAATAGACGTAGATACTCGAGCTTATTTTACGGCAGCAACTATAATTATTGCTGTTCCTACGGGTATTAAAGTATTTAGTTGATTAGCAACAATTCATGGGGCCAAAATTAAATATGAAACTCCGATGCTTTGGGCATTAGGTTTTATTTTTTTATTTACTGTTGGAGGATTAACAGGAATTGTTTTGTCTAACTCCTCTTTAGATATTATGTTGCATGATACTTATTATGTTGTAGCGCACTTCCATTATGTACTATCAATGGGTGCAGTTTTTGCTCTATTTGGGGCTTTTAATTATTGATTCCCTTTACTTAGAGGAGTTACTCTTCACTCGCGATGAACTAAAGCTCATTTTTATATTATATTTATTGGGGTAAATGTAACTTTTTTTCCTCAGCATTTTTTAGGTTTAAGAGGTATACCTCGGCGATATTCAGATTACCCTGATTGCTATACTAAGTGAAATGTAATTTCTTCTATTGGATCAATGATTTCGTTTGTAGCTGTTCTGTATTTCATGGTGATTGTATGGGAGGCATTAATCTCTCAACGAAGTGTAGTTTGAAGAACTCATTTAAGTACAGCTTTAGAATGAGATAATATTCTTCCTGCAGATTTTCATAATGCTCCCGAAACAGGTGCGTTAGTTGCCTAACTTATTGTTTTTATTATGTTAAGATATGGGTCTATGAGGACAATTAGGGTTTCAGGATGCAGCAGCTCCTCTAATAGAGGAATTAATCTTTTTTCACGACCATGCAATGATAATTTTAGTTATGATTATCAGCTTGGTAGGTTATGCTGCTCTTTCTTTAATATTAAATAATTATACATGCCGGTCATTAGTAGAAGGGCAAGAGATTGAAACTATTTGAACTATTATTCCAGCTGTTATTTTAGTTTTTTTGGCTTTACCTTCTTTACGTCTATTATATCTTTTAGATGAAGTGGGGAATTGTAGCTTAAGTGTAAAAACTATTGGTCATCAATGATACTGAAGTTATGAATATTCGGATTTTCCAAGTATTGAGTTTGACTCATATATGGTTCCAACAAATGAATTAGAACCTGGTGATTTTCGTTTATTAGAAGTTGACCATCGAATGGTCCTTCCAACTCAAACTGATATTCGGGTTCTAGTGACTTCCGCAGATGTAATTCACTCGTGAACAGTCCCTTCTTTAGGTGTAAAGGTTGATGCTGTTCCAGGTCGACTAAATCAACTAGGTTTTTTTATTAAATATCCTGGGGTTTTTTATGGACAATGCTCTGAAATTTGTGGAGCTAATCATTCCTTCATGCCTATTGTGGTAGAGGCTATTCCGCTAAAAAATTTTATGGAGTGGGTAGTAAGTGTTTCAGAATAAAGAGTTAGTTAAAATATAATATCAGGTTGTCAGCCTGGGGTTACTAATAAAATTTAGTACTTTTTACATGCCACAGTTATCTCCATTAAATTGAATTCTTTTATTTACTTTATTTTGATCCGCAGTATTGTGTATATCTGTATTGCTTTGATGATCTAGTAAGGTCTACTTTCAGGGAAGAACACCATCTTCAAGAACCTCCCAAGAAAATAAATGAAATTGATAAATAAGAATGCTTGTAGATATTTTTTCTTCGTTTGATGACAATAACCAGGTTTTCATGTCTTTGTACATTTTAATGTGATTATTTTCCTTAGTTACAATTGTTTTATTTAGTTCCTCGTATTGGGTGATGTCTCCTCGGTGATTGAGAATTATTTGAGCGTTTAAGGAGACAGGATCTTCTCAAGTTTTTCGCTCATACGGAATCAATATAGGGGGGTTTGTTAATGTAATCAGAGGTTTATTCTTATTTCTTATTGTAATAAACCTAAGAGGCTTAATTCCTTATGTATTTAGAGCAACTAGACACTTAGCTATTTCTCTCTCTTTAGGTATACCATTATGATTATCTTTAATTATTTCAGCCGTTTTTTTTAACCCTAGATCAGTGGTTGCAGGGTTGTTACCAATGGGGGCTCCAGCCCCTCTAAATCCCTTTCTAGTTATTATTGAGACTGTAAGAATCCTTGTTCGACCAATTACCCTTTCTGTACGATTAACTGCTAATATAAGGGCAGGGCATATTGTTTTGACTTTAATTGGTAATTATCTAACGGCAAGCTTTTTTTTGTCTTCAATCTTTTCTATAGCGCTCTTGCTTTGTATTCAGGTTTTTTATACTATCTTTGAGTTCGGTATTAGTTTGATTCAGGCATATATTTTTTGCTTATTAATTACACTTTATTCAGATGAACACCCACATTAATCTAAGTAAAGTTTACTTCCTAGAAAAGTTAATAATGTTGTGTTGTAAAAGAATTAATTATTCATTTTTGGGGTATGAACCCAACAGCTTAGGTTTTAGCTTATTTTACATTTGTTGAGAAGAATTAACTCCGTTAATAGATCTACAGTCTATCGCTTAAAACTCAGCCATCAAACAAACACACCAGGATTTACTTTCCTTCCTTGATTTTGCAGGTCAATGTTTTATATAAACTATAGTGCGCAAGGTTTAAAGATATTTCTTTATTTTAAGCTTTGAAGGCTTAGAGTTTTATTAACTTAAAACCTTACCAGGAGGTCCTGACCCTCTCCTAAGAAATCAAAATTCTTTGTGCCCTAACACCGCTTTGTAACTAACAACATAGTATCTCTTTTAAATTATATTTAATCTTTCTGCTTGGAAGGCAAATGTACTGAGTCATACTCAAGAGATATTTCTAATAAATTAATTTATTCTTTTAGAATGAAAATCTAACGTGCTAAGTTACACCATAGAAACTATATATATCCATATATTTACTTGAGTACCATTTATTATATATTTATGTTGTAAGCGTGTTTGAAATTTGACATAGATAAGCTTGGCTCTGACTTAAAGTATGGTAAAGAACTAAATAATACACATGGTTTTTATAGAAAGAGGCGAGGGAAAGAATAAACGCTATTATCTTAAGAAGAATAACAGTTCGTTTTTTCTTTACGGTATTATAGGATTAAATAATACCTTGAAATGTCCCGCTAACACCAGTGCTGAAGGTTAAAAAAAAAGTGAAAGCTTGGGTTAATTTAGTTCATTAAACCTGGTTAACTTGGTGCCAGCATCCGCGGTTAAACCAAGAGGGTTGAGCTATACATTTTCGGTCAAAAGACAGTTAGACAAGATTAAATAGAGTTTATTTAATTATTATTTGGAAGTAAAATTCGTAGATGATATAGAAATTTAATTATAACTAAAAAATCGAAGCTGTGATACCCCTGAGGGAAACTGGGATTAGATACCCCATTATTCTTGGAGGTAAAAAAGTGAAGGCTTACCAGAGTACTACGGATTAATTTTATTTAAAACTCAAAGAGCTTGGCGGTGTTTTAGACTCTTCAGGGGAACCTGTCTCATAATCGACAATCCACGATATACCTGACCTTTATTTGCTATCAGTTTGTATACCGTCGTCGTCAGGTAACTTTTTAGAAAAAAGAAGTTAGCAAAAGAGAAAAAATAATCTCCTACGTCAGATCAAGGTGCAGCTAATATAAAGGAGAGGATGGGTTACAATTATAATAATCATAATTACGGAACAATAGTTTGGAAAGTTATAAAGAAGGAGGACTTGAAAGTAAAACAAATTATATAAACATTTTGAATTGAGCTCTGAAACGTGCACACATCGCCCGTCGCTCTCGTTGAAAAACGAGATAAGTCGTAACATAGCAGGGGTAATGGAAATTGTCCCTAAACTAAAAACATAGTATAATATTAATACATTTCACTTACACTGAAAATATACTTATATATAAGTTGTTTTTAATATAAAAATTATATAGTAAATGTTCTAGATAACTTAAAACATTTATAAAATTAGTAAAGGTGATAGAAATTTATTTGATCAGATAGAAGTACTGAGAAGGAAAAGTAAAAGTTAGAAAACAAAAAAGATAAAAGCTTGTACCTTTTGCATCATGGTTTAACTAGATTCTGTTTTGTATAAAAATTCTCGAAACCTAATGGGCTATTTTTAACCAATGCTTTTAGGTGTTTAAAAAGTAATTGTGGCAAAAATTTTTTTAGAGTTAAAAATAGAAATGATATTTTATCCGTATTAGGTGATAGCTAGTTCTTTCCTAAAGGTATAAAAGTACTGCAAACTTTATTATATTGTAGTTATTAAATTATCACAATACAAGTTGAAAGTTAAGTTAAATTTTTGAGGATAAGCTCAGAAATACATTAAGTTGTATATTTATATGTTAAATAGTTAAATTTAAGCTTGAAAATGGCTATAATATATGATTTTGTTATAATTTCATTACTATGAGGCACAGAAAATAAGTTTACTTATCTTAAGGAAAGAAAATCTTAAAATTGAAATTAAGATTAAGTATATGTTAAAATGAGTATTAATAAAGCACTTTAATTCTTTATTACTATAGAAGTATAAGTTAAATAAAGCATTTAAATTTTAAATTGTTAAAAGGAACTCGGCAAAAATTTATTCCGCCTGTTTATCAAAAACATCGCTCCTCGTTTTTACATATGTGGAGTCGTACCTGCTCAGTGAATAGTTTCAACAGCCGCGGTACTCTGACCGTGCAAAGGTAGCATAATCATTTGCCTTATAATTGAAGGCTAGTATGAATGGTTTGACGAGAATTAAGCTGTCTCTTTTCAACTAAATATAATTTTATTAGTAAGTGAAGAAGCTTACGTTATATTGAAAGACAAGAAGACCCTATCGAGCTTTAAATAATTTAATAAATTAATCATATATTTATAAAAAAATTAGGTTATTAAAAATTTTAGTTGGGGCGACTGAGGAACAAACAAAGCTTCCTTATTAATATAAAAACATACAAGTATTGATCCAATATTTTTGATTAAAGGAATTAGTTACCGTAGGGATAACAGCATAATCCCCTTTGAGAGCTCCCATCGAAAAGGGGGTTTGTGACCTCGATGTTGGACCAGAATATCCGGAAGATGCAGCCGTCTTCAATGGTTGGTCTGTTCGACCATTAAAATTCTACGTGATCTGAGTTCAGACCGGCGTGAGCCAGGTCAGTTTCTATCTTCAATTTTCAAAATGATCTTAGTACGAAAGGACCAGGTTATTACATTAAACTGTTGTAAATAGATTAAATATAAAGAGTTGTTAAATTATTAGGTAAATCAAATTAGCAAAGATAAATGCAATTGACTTAGGATCAATAGACATAGGTGGAATCCCTTTATTTGATAAAAATTTATTAATATAAAGATGGCAGAAAAAGTGCATTAGGTTTAAGCCCTAAATATAAAGATTAAATTTCTTTTCTTTATAATGTATATTTCGGTTATTTCTTGTTTATGCTCTTATGTTTGTGTTTTATTAGCTGTCGCCTTTTTTACTCTCTTAGAACGTAAGGGACTAAGGTATATACAGCTTCGAAAGGGACCAAATAAAGTAGGTATTATAGGCCTTCCTCAGCCTATTGCCGATGCAGCTAAGCTTTTAACTAAAGAAATCGCTAAACCTACTATAGCTAACTATTCTCCTTATTTTATCGCTCCTATTTTTAGTTTTATCCTCGCATTACTTCTTTGACAACTTTATCCAAGTTTATATTCTTTGGGGTATTTTAAGTGGGGAATTTTATTTTTTTTGTGTGTCTCCGGTATAAATGTTTATGGTACGCTATTAGCAGGGTGAGCTAGAAACTCAAAATATGCGTTATTAGGAAGTTTACGAGCTATTGCTCAAACTATTTCTTACGAAATTAGAATAGCTTTGATTTTATTATTCCCTCTTTTTTTAGTTGGGACTTTTAGTTTTATTGAAGTAAAAGAATCACAAGAATTAATTTGGTTGACTTTTTTAATAGTTCCTGTTTCCCTCATCTGATTTGTAACTTGCGTAGCTGAAACAAATCGAGCACCTTTTGACTTTGCAGAAGGGGAATCTGAGTTGGTATCAGGGTTTAATATTGAATATGGCTCTGCTGGATTCGCTTTAATTTTTTTAGCTGAGTATGCAAATATTTTAGTTATAAGGCTCTTTACTTCTCTCTTATTTTTTGGAGGTAGATCCTTCCTTTTTATGGATAGTGATATTGTGTTTATGGTAAAAGTTTTATTCTTTGCTTTTGTTTTTATTTGAGTTCGAGGAAGCTACCCTCGATTCCGTTATGATCTTTTGATGGGATTGACCTGAAAAGGGTTTTTACCTGCCTCTTTATCTTGTCTATTAGTTATTGCAATACTATCTTCCTGTATTTATTATTAATTAAAATCGAAATTGTAGTTTAATTAAAACATTAGCATTGGAAGCTAGAGATTAGGTTATTAATCCTACGTTTCGAAATGACTTTTATCACTATTCTAAGGTTATCTTTTTCTAGTTTTCTCCTTTTACCTTTTATATCTCAACCTTTAAGACTAGGTTTGGTAGTTATAATCTCTACGTTATTTATGTGTATTATTAGGGCTGTTACCTTGTCTTCTTGGTATGGTTATATTTTATTTCTAATTTACGTAGGAGGCTTGCTAGTAATATTTGCTTATGTGGCTTCCCTTTCTCCAAATGTCTTATTTGGTAGGGGAACTCCGTTACTCTTTTCCATTTTATCATTCTTTTTATTATTGGGGTTGTTGTATGTCTTTCCTTTAATTGATCTTTCATTTATAGGCTTTACTAGAGAAGTATCTAAACTTAGGTTTTTGAAAATTTATGGTACTGAGATAGTATGTCCTCAAATAATTTCTGTATTAATCGGATTAGCCATCATTTTATTAATTAATTTGATTGTTGTAGTCAAAATTTGTTACTACACACATGCCTCATTACGCCCTTTTAGAACTTAAGTTGATATGTATATATATATATATATATACATGCATGTATATAATGCGAAGTCCTATTCGAAAAATTCATCCCGTTTTAAAAGTTGTTAACGGAGCTTTTGTGGACCTACCAGCCCCTTCTAATTTATCAGTTTGGTGAAATTTTGGGTCACTACTTGGCCTTTGCTTAGTCCTTCAGATTGTTACAGGTTTATTTTTAGCTATACATTACACAGCCCACGTAGATCTTGCTTTTAGTTCAGTTGTACATATTAGTCGTGATGTTACATATGGTTGGCTTCTTCGTGCTCTTCATGCTAACGGAGCATCCTGATTTTTTATTTGTCTATATTTTCACATTGCTCGTGGTGTTTATTATGGGTCTTATTTATATATACATACATGAAATGTTGGAGTTATTTTATTATTCTTAATTATAGCAACAGCTTTTCTAGGTTATGTATTGCCTTGAGGTCAAATGTCATTTTGAGGTGCAACTGTTATTACAAATCTTCTTTCTGCAATTCCTTACGTTGGTAAGATGTTAGTAGAATGAGTATGAGGAGGATTTGCCGTTGATAATGCCACACTTACTCGGTTTTTTGCACTGCATTTTTTATTGCCATTTGCCATTGCCGGGTTAGGTATTCTGCATATGCTATTTTTACACGAAACAGGCTCAAATAATCCGTTAGGTATTAACAGAGATGGAGAAAAGGTTCCATTCCACTCTTACTATACTTTTAAAGACTTAGTAGGATTTCTTGTGGTTATAGCATTACTTACTATATTAGCCTTGTTTTCTCCACAGCTGCTGACAGACCCTGAAAATTTTATTCCGGCAAATCCTTTAGTAACTCCTGTACATATTCAGCCAGAATGGTATTTTCTTTTTGCCTATGCCATCCTTCGATCAATTCCTAATAAATTAGGAGGTGTGCTCGGATTAGCAGGATCTGTTGCTATTTTATTTATTCTACCTTTCACACATCAGAGAAAGTTTCGATCAACTGCTTTTTACCCTCTAAATCAAATTTTATTTTGAAGTTTTATTGGTATTTTTTTTATTCTAACTTGAATTGGAAGATGTCCTGTAGAAAGTCCATATGAACAGATTGGTCAAGTTTTCACAGCATTATATTTCTCGTATTTTATCATCAATCCTTTAGCTCAAAAGTTATGAGATAATATTTTAGATTATTAAAACTTATAAATTAAGTTGCTTCCTGGGGACAGTTTGTCTTGAAAACAAACTTTAAGTGTTCAATTCACTTGGTAACTTTCAGTAATAAGAACATTTTAGTTCACTTTCGACTTACAAGGCCGATGCTCTGTTTAAGCTATTATTACTTGTAAGAAATGAGTACATTTTATTTGAGATTATTAAGAATATTTGGAATTTTAATAAGATTTCTTACTCTATCTTTACAGTATAAACACTTATTAAGAATTCTTTTAAGATTAGAAGCCATTACTATAAGTCTATTCATCATGATGTTTTGTGTTTCAAACAACGTTATATTAAGTGGACAAACCTCTTTGATTTTAATTACCATGGGTGCTTGTGAAGCTAGGCTAGGACTAGCCATTTTAGTTGCAATTATTCGGAGTGAGGGAAATGACTACGTTTCAAGCTTTTCTACTTATAACTGTTAGGTTTAATCTTAATAAGACTTTCCTTTCTTTTGTTTCCTAAAAATTCCTCTTGGTATTTAAAGATATGATCTCTTGCAATTGGAAGCCTGATTTCCTTAATTCACTTATTTACCCCCTTTTTTTCTTATGAAAGTCTTAATCTAATAATAGCCCAAGACTCACTATCTAGTGTGCTAATCTCACTAACTCTATGAATCTCTTTAATAATAATGTTAGCAAGACAACAAAGAGTAAAAATCAATAATAATAATTATAAGTTATTCTCTTTCTTTCTTTTACTATTGAATCTTATTTTAGTAATTACTTTTTTGGTTTCAAGTAGTTTGCTTTTTTATTTTATGTTCGAAGCATCCTTAATTCCTACTTTACTCTTAATTCTTGGATGAGGCTATCAGCCAGAACGATTACAAGCGGGAATATATATAATGATTTATACAGTAGCAGCTTCTCTTCCTTTACTTCTGGTTATTCTTTGGACAAACCAAGAACTTTTAACAAGAAAAATATTACTAAGAAGCATATTACGAACTAGAGTAACAGGCACAGACAATATTTGAACCTGAAATTTACTAACCATCCTCGTGTTTAGTGCTTTTCTAGTAAAACTTCCCATATTTATAGTTCATTTATGACTACCAAAGGCTCATGTAGAGGCTCCAGTTGCCGGATCTATAGTTTTAGCTGCTATTTTACTAAAGTTAGGAGGTTATGGAGTTTTACGATTTTACCAATATTTGAACTTCTTTTCTCTTGAAAATTTAACAGTCATTTTTTCATTAGCTATTTGGGGTGGAGTGCTAACAAGAATTATTTGTTTTCGACAAATTGACTTAAAATCTCTTATTGCCTACTCTTCAATTGGACATATATCCTTAATACTTGCAGGGGTTTTTTCCAACACCTCATGAGGATGATCAGGAGCTCTAGTCCTAATGTTATCCCATGGGTTTTGTTCCTCAGCTCTCTTTGCTTTAGCCAATTATACTTATGAAAAATCCCACACCCGTAGGTTGTTTTTAAGTAAAGGAATATTAATGCTTTTGCCAATACTTAGGATATGATGGTTCTTCTTTTGTATTATAAACATAGCAGCACCTCCAAGAATTAACTTACTAGGAGAGATCTTAATTTTTCCTTCTGTAATTTTTAGATCAACTTATTATTTTATTCCATTAGGTTTAATAAGCTTTTTAGCTGCATTATATAGAATATATCTATTCACTTCTGTTCAGCATGGAGGTAGACCTAAATTTATAAAACCTTTTAGTCAGTTTAAACCCACAGGATTTCTTTTACTATTTTTACATTGAATTCCAGGTAATTTTTTAATTCTAAAAAGAGAGTTACTATCATTATGAATTTAGTCAAGTTAGTTTATAAAAATATCAGCCTGTGGATTTGAAGATGAAAGTACTATTTCACTTGACCATGTTTATAAAATTGAAATCCTCTTCTATTAGTTCTATTTTTCTGTTAACATATAGAATTTTTTTGCTACCTTTCACCATACTCTTTGTTTTTACAGAAAACAGAATTATTGTTGAATGAAGTATTATCGAAATTAGGTCCTGTATAATAACTATTATTTTTATTCTAGACCCTATTAGCCTTAGATTTAGAAATGTAGTTTGTTTGATTTCAGGTTGTGTCATGCTATTTTCCTCTAGTTATATGTCACATGACCCATTTCTAAAACGATTTACTTGATTAGTTATACTCTTTGTTCTATCTATAAATCTTTTAGTATTTATTCCAAGCTTACCTGCATTATTATTAGGTTGGGATGGTTTAGGGATTGTGTCTTTTGTTTTAGTCATTTATTACCAAAACATAAAATCTTTAGGTGCAGGGATATTAACTGTGTTAGCCAACCGGATCGGGGATGTTATGATCCTGATTTCCATTGGACTCTTAGTACTACAGGGACACTGAATAATTACTTCAATCTGAGATTTTTATTTAACAACGTGAGTTGCTATCACAGTAACCTTAGCCGCAATAACAAAAAGAGCTCAAATTCCATTTTCTAGGTGACTTCCAGCTGCTATAGCTGCTCCCACTCCCGTATCAGCCCTTGTTCACTCATCGACTCTAGTAACTGCAGGTATTTTTTTGATCATTCGATTTTATCCGTTTTTAGTTACTGTTCCAGGATTTAAAACCTTTTTACTATTTATTTCTGTTTTAACACTACTTATAGCAGGGATTGGGGCCAACTACGAAAATGATTTAAAAAAAGTGATTGCCTTATCTACTTTAAGCCAGCTAGGTGTAATAATAATAAGACTAGGTATAGGCATGCCCTACCTTGCCTTATTCCATTTGTACACCCATGCACTTTTCAAAGCCCTTCTATTTCTATGCGCTGGTATAATTATCCATAACAGATTAAATACTCAAGATATTCGTCACATAGGTCTGCTTTTTTCCCAAGCTCCCCTAACGGTAGCATGTATAAATGTAGCAAACTTAGCCCTATGTGGAGCACCGTTCCTTAGAGGTTTCTACTCTAAAGATTTAATTTTAGAGTTCTCTCTAACTAGTCCAACTAACTTTCTTATAGTATTATTAATCTTCCTAGCTACAGGTATAACTGCTGCCTATTCTTTTCGTCTGTCTTTTTGTTCCCTTTGAGGTGCAATAAAAAATGTTCCCTTTCATCAAAAACAAGAATCAGATCCCTACGTAAACTGAGCTGTTACTGTACTAACATTAGCTGCCATCACAGCAGGTCTTTACTTACAAAATATATTTTTAGAGTTTGGACCCGCTCCTTTCATTCTTCCATTCTACTTAAAAATACTAACCATAAGGGTAATTTTCTTAGGTATTTTTGTTGCCTCTATTATATGAGACGTTAACTATAACTCTGTGTTAATAAACAAAATCAAATTCTTTTTCTCTACAATATGATTTTTAGCTCCTATCTCAGCCCAACCTATAACAAAATTTTCAATGCTTTTAGGGACAAACATAATGAAGTCTATCGATATAGGATGACTTGAAATCCTTGGAGGGCAAGGAAGGGCCTTTGTTACAAGAAAACTTTCTACTATAAATCAAACACTTCAAATTAAAACATTTAATTTCTTTGTCTTCCTAATATTAGTTGCCCTTCTATTATTTCTTGGGTTCTAGCTTAGATAGCTTAAATTTAGAGCATAGCACTGAAGATGCTAGGGTGACAAATATTGTCTCAAAGCAAGCCAGCGCTTATGGGAGAAGCGCTGGCCAGCAATCCTTGCCGAGCGAACCTGGGTTTCTAGTTTTTTACTTTACAGTGCCAAAGTTTTTAATATATCCCTTATTATCTATTTGAGTCGAGGCCTACCAAATAATTCAAAAAATTGACAAAATGTGGGATTTTTATCGATTTTTTCTTACCAAAATGCCTAAAATTTAAGAAATCGTATGAGATGCTAGGTCAAATTTTGGTCGTCTAATTTTTTCACGCTTTTTTTTGTTTCAATGTGAAAAATCACAGTATTTACTAAAAATTTTAGGCTAGGGGACAAAATATACCCCCCCCCTGTCCTCCTAGCGAGGATTTAGGTTCAGGAGCTAATTTTTGCTCTTTTTTTCACTGTTTTTGGTAGAGGCTGTAAGGTAAGCAGATACTAAGACAATAGATACCTAACCCTGATTGCTAAAGTATAGAATATATATATATATATATATATTCTATACTTTAGCAATCAGGGTTAGGTATCTATTGTCTTAGTATCTGCTTACCTTACAGCCTCTACCAAAAACAGTGAAAAAAAGAGCAAAAATTAGCTCCTGAACCTAAATCCTCGCTAGGAGGACAGGGGGGGGGTATATTTTGTCCCCTAGCCTAAAATTTTTAGTAAATACTGTGATTTTTCACATTGAAACAAAAAAAAGCGTGAAAAAATTAGACGACCAAAATTTGACCTAGCATCTCATACGATTTCTTAAATTTTAGGCATTTTGGTAAGAAAAAATCGATAAAAATCCCACATTTTGTCAATTTTTTGAATTATTTGGTAGGCCTCGACTCAAATAGATAATAAGGGATATATTAAAAACTTTGGCACTGTAAAGTAAAAAACTAGAAACCCAGGTTCGCTCGGCAAGGATTGCTGGCCAGCGCTTCTCCCATAAGCGCTGGCTTTCTAGTAATCATAATACAATTTAATAC